TATTTGTACATTAGGTCTCTAAGTTCTTTTTTTTTTAAATATTATCCCTGTCTCTGTTTATGTTTCGGATTAGAACAAATTACTATAATTCGTCCTCGCCTACGGATCAGTCGACATTTTTCACAAATCTTACGAACAGAAGCTCTTATTTTCATATTTGTTGTTCCTTAATTCCGAATCTACTCTTTGAAGGAAAATAAGTATCTTTTCTTTAATTAACCTTAAGTTAGTGTTTGAGCCTCAAAATTTATCCCCATGAAAATTGAAATACCTAATCGTTTGAATCTTTATTGCGAAGTCTATAAATTATACGTCCCCTTGTTGAATCATAACGGCTGACTTCTATTTTTACTCTATCTCCCGGTAGTATTCGTATAAAACTACGTCGTATCCGCCCTGAAACATAACCTAGAACCAGGTCTTCGTTATCTAAGCGAACCCAGAACATGCCATTGGGAAGTGATTCAGTAATTAAACCTTCGTGGATCAATTTTTGTTCTTTCATTCCAGGTAACCTCCTTGAAGTATTAACTAATGGAGGAGGAGTGACATTAGACAACCCACCTCTACTCTCTTTTTCATAAATAGGAAGTTACGTATCAAATTCGTATACCAGATGGATCACCTCACCATCACCTCACCATATATAAAACAAAATTTCTCCTCCAATTCTTTCTAGTCGAGCTTCTCGATCTGTCATTATACCTCTAGAAGTAGAAAGAATTACAACCCCTATCCCGCCTGAAATCCTAGGAATTCGTTGAGAGTTGGAATAGATTCGCAGACCTGGTCTGCTGATACGCTTTAAAATATTTCTATATGCTCTTTTCCTATTTCTTCTATGTCGTAGGGTTAAAACCAAGAAATCCTTGTTGTTTTCCCGGTGCTTCCTAACATTTTCGATAAAACCCTCTCGTAGAAGTATTTTAATAATGTTTTCGGTAATATTAGTGGATGGTATTCGAACTGTTCCTTTTTTATCCATGTCAGCATTTCTTATATAAGTTATTATATCGGCAATAGTGTCTCTACCCATGACGAACTATCATTTTTTTCTTTGATATAATCAACATGTTTCTTTTTTTCTTTTTCATTAAAGGTATATGCCTGAGACATAATCTACTAATTGATCCATTTCAAAGACCCTACTACACCATTGTCTTGTCTACTAGCGTTCATTATTTATAATACTTCGGGAGCTAATGAGACTATCTTAGTGAAATTTAACTGTCTCAATTCACGAGCAATCGAACCAAAAACTCGGGTGCCTTTTGGATTTCCTTCTTGATCAATGACAACTGCTGCATTGTCATCATACCGGATTATCATACCGTTGTCGCGCTTGAGTTCTTTACATGTACGTACAATTACAGCTCTGATTACTTCTGATCTTTCCAGGGGCATATTTGGCACTGCTTCTTTGATTACAGCAACAATAACGTCACCGATATGAGCATATCGGTAATTACTAGCTCCTATGATTCGAATACACATCAGTTTTCGAGCTCCGCTGTTGTCCGCTACATTCAAAAGGGTCTGAGGTTGAATCATCTTTCTTTTATTTGAGTTCTTTCAATGCAAGAGGCGAGGGGGAAAAGAAAATTTTCTGTCCAGAAATAAGTAAACCAGCGATTATAGATTATATTTTTCATCATTCATAAATATCCCTTTGGTCCGATATCCCTATTCCGCAATAACGAATTTTGTTCGTATAGGCATTTTGCGCGCCGCTATTTCCATAGCGGCTCTGGCTACGGTTTCTGATACTCCGCCCATTTCATAAAGTATTCGATCCGGTTTAACGACGGATACCCAATATTCGGGAGATCCCTTCCCCGAACCCATACGTGTTTCCGCGGGTCTTAGTGTAACAGGTTTGTCGGGGAATATACGTACCCATATTTTTCCCCCACGACGGGCATATCGTGACATTGCCCGGCGCCCTGCTTCTATTTGTCTAGATGTGATCCAAGCGGGTTCAAGTGCCTGAAGCGCATATCTACCGAAACAAATACGATTGCCCCGATAAGATACTCCTTTCATTCTTCCTCTATGTTGTTTACGAAACCTGGTTCTTTTGGGGTTATAGTTGATGGTAGTGTCTCAATTCCATCTCTACTACAGAACCGGACATGAGAGTTTCTTCTCATCCAGCTCCTCGCGAATGAAACGATAAATAAACGATAAATTAGGATTATTTAATGAATTAAATTTCGCGGGCGAATATTTACTCTTTTATATTTATCTGCTTTATTCGTAGGGTCGCTCCATAACCTCTTCGAAAAAATAAGTTCGCTCCCGGCGCGTTCCGCCATCCCGTCCAGTGAATCATTAGGATTCGTTTTCAATCGAATCCTCCGCAGTCACAGGTTCCGTCGTTCCCATAGCTTCTCCTCCATTAATGTCGAGGTCTGAATTCTGCAATGGAGCTTCTAATTGAATCTGTCCCTGAGTCAATCTCCTCAGTCTCTATCGACTCAATGCTCTTTATTTTTTCCTATGAAATCTATCTTATCTAATCTGAATTCTAGATGAATTGAATTATATTATAGTATATGATGCCTTATCACATTGCCCTTTCTGAGATGATTCATAGACCATACATATTGGAATAATATATCATTTCTTTTCCCCTTTTCCCTTTCTCTCATCCTTCCATTCATCCGCATCCCTCCATTTTGTTTGGTTTCACAACTTACACAATCAATCAAGATTCATTTTTACTTTATTGAAAAAGGATTTCAGTTGCTACAAATATATGATTATTATCTCATATAATGACCGATTCCTTGGATCTTGAGAATACGAAGCAATGAGCTGGTTATTAATTTAATATTAGGTAGGGTCCTTTCTTTTAGTCCCAACGAGTCACACACTAAGCATAGCAATTCTATCATATCAAAGTGGTAAATCGAATTGTTATTCAAACATATATAATTGATCCGTTTTGACTAAACGGAAAAAGACCTAAACTAAATTTATTTTTTTGTTCTGTCCATGGATAAGCATCCATGAATAGAATCGCAAGAAAAGGAGACATTACTCTTCATCCAAAAATATCCAAATTTTTATCCCTAATACTCCATAGATAGTTCGAACTGGATAGGAACAATAATCAATTTTAACTCGAATAGTCTGTAGGGGAACCCTACCTTCTCTAATCCATTCAACGCGGGCAATTTCGTTTCCATTGAGACGTCCTGCAATTTGTACCTGAATTCCCTTTGCATCCGCTTGTTCAGCTAATTCAATAGCTTTTTTCATTGCCTTTCGAAAGGAAACTCTATTCTTTAATTGCAGAGCGATATATTCTGCAAGAATATTAGGTTGCCCATAAGGTCTTGCAACCCTTGCGACAGCAATGTTGAGTCTTCGGTTCACAGAATGAAAGCTTTTTTGTACATTAGTCTGTAATTCTTCGATTCCTCGGGCTCTACCCTCTATTAACATATTGGCGAATCCAATATGAATTATGACTTGGATCAAATCGATTCTTTTTTTAATATCTATACGTGCAATTCCTTCAAAACCTGAGGATATTCTCATATGTTTTTGTACATAATTCTTGATACAATCCCGTATTTTTTCATCTTCCTGGAGACCTTTGGAATAATTTTTTGGTTGTGCGAACCAAAAGGAACGATGACTTTGGGTTGTACCAAGTCTGAAACCAAGTGGATTTATTTTCTGTCCCATATCTACCTACCAATATTCTCTTTCTAAACTAAAAGTAATGTTTTGAAAATCAAATATTTTTAAAATTGAAGTTAGGTCTTTCGCTCAATACAATAGTTATATGACAGGTGGGTCTTTTTATTGGGTAACTACGTCCCCGAGCTCGCGGTTTTAACCTTTTGACGATAACACCTTCGTTGACTTCGGCTTTACTAATAAATAAATCAGCTTCTTTCAAACCCCTATTGTGACTAGCATTTGCTGCTGCGGAATAAACTAATTTGAAAATGGGGTAACATGCTCGATAAGGCATGAGTTCTAGTATCATAAGTGTTTGCTCATAGGAGCAACCGCGAATTTGATCAATTACCCTTCGTGCTTTTTGAGCAGACATACCTATATGTCGAGCTAAAGCTCGTATTTCTGTACCCGAGGTCTTCTTTATCATAGGGTTTTACCTCACACACACCAATAAAAATAAGAATAAATCATGAGAGCACTTATTTAGCTTTTTATTACATTAATACATTAACTATATTAATATTATCGCCGAGATCTATTATCGTTTTTCGCGTGTCCCCGGAAAGTCAGAGTAGGCGCGAATTCTCCCAATTTGTGACCCACCATACGCTCCGTTATATAAATAGGTAAATGCTCCTTTCCGTTATGAACAGCAATTGTATGACCGACCATTGCAAATATAATGGTGGATGCCCGGGACCAAGTTACTATTATACTTCTTTCCTCCGCCTTGTTGAGCTTCTCAATTTTACTTAATAAATGATTAGCTACAAAAGGATTTTTTTTAGATGAACGGGCCACAAGTGATTACTCCCCCTTCTTTTCATTTTTTTCATTTTGTGAAGACGAAAAAACCGATTTGATTGAATTTGATTTCACATCATTCATTATTTTTTCTTTCTATTTACGGCGACGAAGAATAAAAATATCACTATATTTATTCCTTTTCCTACTCCTTCTTCCAAGCGCGGGATAACCCCAAGGAGTTGTGGGTTTTTTTCTACCAATCGGGGCCCTCCCTTCACCACCTCCATGGGGATGGTCTACAGGGTTCATAACTACTCCTCTTACTACAGGACGCTTACCTAGCCAACATTTAGATCCGGCTCTACCCAAACTTTTCTGGTTCGCCCCGACATTACCCACTTGTCCGACTGTTGCTGAGCAGTTTTTGGATATCAAACGAACCTCTCCAGATGGTAATCTTAATGTGGCCGATTTACCCTCTTTTGCAATCAGTTTCGCTACAGCACCTGCTGCTCTAGCTAATTGTCCACCCTTTCCAAGTGTTATTTCTATGTTATGTATGGCCGTGCCTAAGGGCATATCGGTTGAAGTAGATTCTTCTTTTTGATCAATAAAAACCCCTTCCCAAACTGTACAAGCTTCTTCCAAAGCATACGGCTTTCTGGATGTAGATGATGATATCTAGACAGATGGATCTTATATGAATCGTATGATGAAGTACCACATGAGTGGATATATAGGAATCCAAATCTGCCGAATCACTCATGCTACGATCTTCTACATCCTAGGTCTCCCCATTCCGTCATCTGGCTTATGTTCTTCATGTAGCACTCAGACCGAATGACTCTATGAAATTACGTCGATACTTCCATTCCACATATTACGGGTAACGTAGGAGACATCTCTATTTTTCCCCCGGGGGATCTTTAGAATTACCACTGCTTAGCTTTCAATTCGCCTCTGACCATCAAATGAAATGTGAATAACCCATCCTCCTCTCTTTGAAACAAGGGGCGCTTCCGGTTCTATCCGTGCTTCAAACAATTTTGTCTTCTCCATATTACCATATCTCTAGAGTCAATAATTTTATATGAGGAACCACTGAACTCAATCACCTGCTGCCGTTACTCTTCAGTTTTCTGTTGAGGTCTATCCCGTAGAGGTACTCAAATTGGATCAGTGATCGATTTCTAGGTTTTGTCGTAAACCTAATTGGTTACTTCCAATTACGTAAATCAATAGTTCAAACCGCACTCAAAGGTAGGGCATTTCCCATTGATATAGGAACTTCTGTACCAGAAACAATGGTATCTCCAATTATAGCCCCTCTGGGATGTAAAATATATCTCTTCTCACCATCCCCATAGTGTATGAGACAAATGTATGCATTTCGATTAGGGTCGTATTCTATGGTTACGATTCTACCAGATATGTCTTTTGCATTCCGTCGAAAATCGATTTTACGGTATAGACGCTTATGACCTCCCCCTCTATGCCTTGCGGTAATGATTCCTCTGGCATTACGACCTTTACCACAACGATGCTGTCCATAGATCAAATTTGTTCGTGGATTGGATTTCGCTTGACTGTCTACGGCTCCTTTGCGTGTGCTAGGGGTAGAAGTTTTGTATAAATGTATGGCCATGTTATTAAGTATTTATTTTTTTTTATTTAAGTTCTTTTCTCTATAAGAGGTGGAATAGAATAACCCGGTTGAAGCGTAATGATCATACGTCTGTAATGCATTGTATGTCGCATAATAGGTCCCATTCTTCTACCCTTTCCCGGGAGTCGATGGCTATTCATAGCTACTACCTTGACACCAAAGAAGAGTTCGATCCAATGCTTTATTTCTGTCCTAGTTGATCCTGATTCGACATTAGAAGTATATTGATTGTTCCCCAATAACCGAATACTTTTTTCTGTAAATACTGCATATTTGATTCCATCCATAAATCCATTTTCTTCCCTATGAGTTCCAGTATCTATAAGAATTAGAATTCTTACCGTTTCTACCGTTTCTATCTTATTCTTATAGTATGAATATACCAATTAGTTATCTATGGATGATGAGATTCCGTTGATACGGAGCCAATTCTATTATTGAACGTTCCAATTCGCGTGCATCCAGCAGGAATTGAACCTACGAATTTGCCAATTATGAGTTGGGCGCTTTAACCATTCAGCCATGGATGCTTCGCGGAGACTCGTCATCAACGGGGGCTGTCTTTGTGTAAGTGGATTTCAATTGAAATATAATCTTTCGTTTAGGAGAAATCAATGAAACGGCATCAATTCAAATCCTGTATTTTTGAATTGAGAGAGATATTGAGAGAGATCAAGAATTCTCGCTATTTCTTAGATTCATGGACCAAATTCGATTCAGTGGGGTCTTTCACTCACATTTTTTTCCACCAAGAACGTTTTGTGAAACTCCTTGGCCCCCAAACTTGGAGTGTCCTGCTTTCACGTGATTCACAGGGTTCAACAAGCAATCGATATTTCACGATCAAAGGTGTAGTACTGCTTGTAGTAGCGGTCCTTATATATCGTATTAACAATCGAAATATGGTCGAAAGAAAAAATCTCTATTTGATGGGGCTTCTTCCTATACCTATGAATTCCATTGGACCCAGAAATGATACATTGGAAGAATCTTTTTGGTCTCCCAATATCAATAGGTTGATTGTTTCGCTCCTGTATCTTCCAAAAGGGAAAAAGATCTCTGAGAGTTGTTTCATGGATCCGAAAGAGAGTACTTGGGTCCTTCCAATAACTAAAAAGTGTATCATGCCTGAATCTAACTGGGGTTCGCGGTGGTGGAGGAACTGGATCGGAAAAAAGAGGGATTCTAGTTGTAAGATATCTAATGAAAGAGTAGCTGGAATTGAGATCTCATTCAAAGAGAAAGATATCAAATATCTGGAGTTTCTTTTTGTATCCTATATGGATGATCCGATCTGCAAGGACCATGGTTGGGAATTGTTTGATCGTGTTTCTCCGAGGAAGAAGCGAAACATAATCAATTTGAATTCGGGACAGCTATTCGAAATCTTA